TAAAAACACTCTTAGTCGGAGCGATAGTGACAATTCTAGTTACAGTAATGTTGATCATTTAGTCGGCGTTATAAACATTCAGAGTTTCCTCTCTGATGATACTTTTTTAGTTAGGGATAATGATAGGGATAGTTATTTCATATATTTGGATATTGAAAATAAGATTTTTGAGATTGACAATGATCATTCTTTTCTAAGTGAACTAGAAAGTTCTTTTTCTAATTATAAAAATTTTAGTTATCTGAATAATGTATCTAATAGTGACGATCCTCACGATGATCCTTACATATATGATACTAAATATAGTTGGAATAACCACATTAATAGTTGTATTGACAGTTATTTTCGTTCTCAAATTTGTATTGATAGTTACATTTTAAGTGGTATTGTCAATTATAGTGACAGTTACATTTATAGTTACATTTTTGATGAAAGCAGAACTAGTAGTGAAAACCAGAGTTCAAGTATAAAACCGAGCCTGGATGATAGTGATTTAACTATAACAGAAACAGAAAGTTCTAATGATCTAGATGTGACTCCAAAATACAAGCATTTGTGGGTTCAATGCGAAAATTGTTATGGATTAAATTATAAGAAATTTTTTAAATCAAAAATGAATATTTGCGAACACTGTGGACATCATTTGAAAATGAATAGTTCAGATAGAATCGAACTTTCGATTGATCCAGGTACTTGGGCTCCGATGGATGAAGACATGGTCTCTCTGGATCCCATTGAATTTAATTTAGAAGAGGAACCCTACAAAGATCGTATTGATTCTTATCAAAGAAAGACAGGATTAACTGAGGCTGTTCAAACGGGCACAGGTCAACTAAACGGTATTCCCGTAGCAATTGGGATTATGGATTTTCAGTTTATGGGTGGTAGTATGGGATCGGTAGTTGGCGAGAAAATCACCCGTTTGATCGAATATGCTACCAATCAATTTTTACCTCTTATTTTAGTATGTGCTTCTGGAGGAGCACGCATGCAAGAAGGAAGTTTGAGCTTGATGCAAATGGCTAAAATATCTTCCGCTTTATATGATTATCAATCAAATAAAAAGTTATTCTATGTATCAATCCTTACATCTCCTACTACTGGTGGGGTGACAGCTAGTTTTGGTATGTTGGGGGATATCATTATTGCTGAACCCAATGCCTACATTGCCTTTGCGGGTAAAAGAGTAATTGAACAAACATTGAATAAAACAGTACCTGAGGGCTCACAAGCGGCTGAATATTTATTCCATAAGGGCCTATTCGATCCAATCGTACCGCGTAATCTTTTAAAAGGCGTTCTGAGTGAGTTATTTCAGCTTCATGCATTCTTTCCTCTGAATCAAAATTCAATCAAGTAGAGCCTTAATAAAAATATAAAAATAAAAATATATATATATATAATATATAATAATATAATAAAAAAAAAAATCATTTCTCTTTTTTTTTGTGTGTAGAACAAGTAGTTATTTAGTTTATAGAAATCAAAGTAAAAATCCATTCTTCGGATTTGATTTTTACTTTGATAACATTTGGTAACATAAGATTTAATTGTAAAAAAAAAAAAAGAGTGAATTCTTTCTTCCGCGAAATTCAAATTAGGCAAGGGGAATAAAACGAGAATTTCACGTTCCCTTCTTATGTGTATATAATTCACATATAGAAAATATAAAAGTATAGAAAGATGCAAGATTCTATATTTTTTGAGAATGTTCAGTTTTACTAAGAATCCCTAGTCCCGGATCGGATTCTAACAAATTTTTCGGGAATTTGTAAGAAACTCTTTCTTTATTTTATTCACGTTTATTAAATTCAAATTATTAGACAAAAACAAGATAATAAAAAATAATAAAAAAAGGAGATTATCATACACATACATATCTATATATTTCATGTAGAAAGATGAAAAATTCTATTTCGTTAGTTCTACATTCCTTGCACTTATTTTCTTATCTTATTCTATTTATAAATTTTAGAAATTGTTATATTTATTATTTTATTTATATTTATATATTAATATTATGTACTTACATATACTCAATTATGTACTCACTTAGCTATACTTAGTATAATTATATATGAATTATAATGATTATACGATACCTTTATAACAATATAAATAACAATATAACAATAACAGGTACAAATATTAAATCCAGGTATCTATTTTATGACAACTTTCAATAACTTACCCTCTATTTTGGTGCCTTTAGTGGGCCTAGTATTTCCGGCAATTGCGATGGCTTCTTTATTTCTTCATGTTCAAAAAAACAAGATTTTTTAGATATAGATATGATAGGGCCAAATCTTATCTATTTTTTTTTTTTTTCAAGACTTAGACCATAATACAGATATTGATTTCTTAGAATAAAATATGTGATGCAGTTTCCCCTGAGCATAAGCTATTATGCATGCGTAAACATGATATATACATAAATGAATTATAGCTATTTGAAAAAAAATCGGGATTGGGGCGAATGTCTGAAATGTAAAGTAAATGTATCCATATGTATATAGGGAATCATACGAAGTGGATCTTATTATTTTAGATCTAAGCAATTCGATGAATTACTCCTAAAAGTTCACATCGGAATAGTGCTAGTTGATGAGAGTTACTTCGGAAATACACAAAAAAAGTAAAATTCATTTGGGTTATTCTCTCAATTTCAATAAAATGCAACTAGATCTAGTATGAATTGGCGATCAGAACATATATGGATAGAACTTATAGCGGGGTCTCGAAAAACAAGTAATTTCTGCTGGGCCTTTATCCTTTTTTTAGGTTCATTAGGGTTTTTATTAGTTGGAATTTCCAGTTATCTTGGTAGGAATTTTATATCTTTATTTCCGTCTCCACAAATCATTTTTTTTCCACAGGGGATCGTGATGTCTTTCTACGGGATTGCGGGTCTCTTTATTAGCTCCTATTTGTGGTGCACAATCTCATGGAATGTAGGTAGTGGTTATGATCGATTCGATAGAAAAGAAGGAATAGTGTGTATTTTTCGTTGGGGATTTCCTGGAAAAAATCGTCGCATCTTACTCCAATTCCTTATGAAAGACATCCAGTCCATCAGAATAGAAGTTAAAGAGGGTATTTATGCTCGTCGTGTCCTTTATATGGAAATCAGAGGCCATGGGGCTATTCCCCTGACTCGTACTGATGAGAATTTGACTCCACGAGAAATTGAGAAAAAAGCTGCTGAATTGGCTTATTTCTTGCGTGTACCAATTGAAGTATTTTGAAAAATGAACTGAAAAGAGTGAATGCTTTTTTTTTTCAAAAGATTTGATATTCTGATAGAAAGAGAATTCTTTTCTTTCAAAATCCGAATAATATTCATGGGCGCCTTTGTGCATTTATTTATCGAAAGGAGGCACTTTTTTCGAATTTGAGCAAATGATATATTTGTAAACAATATCTTTATTCGCATTTGAAGTGCGAATTTGGAGCGGACTCTTTCTTATTCCATTTCTGTATTATTTCTAAATTAAAGTAATAACCACTGAATCATACAGAAAAAAACAGGGAATAGATTCATGGGCTCGATGACTTGTAATAGAACTTATCCTTGATATGAATATTAGTTAGTATCGTATGGAGTCGACGAATGAGGTGAGTTCATTAAAAATTCAAAGACGGAAAAATGGCAAAAAAGAAAGCATTCATTCCCCTTCTATATCTTGCATCTATAGTATTTTTGCCCTGGTGGATCTCTCTCTCATTTACTAAAAGTCTGGAATCTTGGGTTACTAATTGGTGGGATACTATGGAATCCGAAATTTTCTTGAATATCATTCAAGAAAAGAGTATTCTAAAAAAATTCATAGAATTAGAGGAACTCTTCCTCTTGGACGAAATGATAAAGGAATACCCGGAAACACATCTAGAAAAGCTTCGTATCGGAATCGACAAAGAAACGATCCAATTGATCAAGATACACAATGGGGATTGTATCCATACGATTTTGAATTTCTCGACAAATATAATCTGTTTCGTTATTCTAAGTGGTTATTCTATTTTAGGTAATGAAAAACTTGTTATTCTTAACTCTTGGGTTCAAGAATTCCTATATAACTTAAGCGACACAATAAAAGCTTTTTCAATTCTTTTATTAACTGATTTATGTATAGGATTCCATTCGCCCCACGGTTGGGAACTAATGATTGGCTCTTTATACAAAGATTTTGGATTTGCTCATAACGATCAAATTATATCCGGTCTTGTTTCCACTTTTCCGGTCATTCTAGATACAATTTTAAAATATTTGATCTTCCGTTATTTAAATCGTGTATCTCCCTCACTTGTAGTGATTTATCATTCAATGAATGACTGAAAAATGATTCACTGATTATAATGGTTGTTACTTTGTACATAAGCAAAACATTCAAAATTGTACTTATTCTTTCTACTCCTACAAGGAATTCTTCCTATATTCCATTAATATTTTTTTAGTAAATAGCAGAATCATAGATAGGGAACTATACTAGACTAGGGACCTACCTAATTTTATTGTATAAATTTTCGATACCAATGATTGGACCATGCAAACTATAAATACTCTTTTTTCTTGGATAAAGGAAGAGATTACTCGATCCATTTCCATATCGCTCATGATATATATAATCACTAGGACACCCAGTTCAAACGCATATCCCATTTTTGCACAGCAGGGTTATGAAAATCCACGAGAAGCGACTGGCCGTATTGTATGTGCCAATTGCCATTTAGCTAATAAACCCGTAGATATCGAGGTTCCACAAGCGGTACTTCCTGATACTGTATTTGAAGCAGTTGTTCGAATTCCTTATGATATGCAACTGAAACAAGTTCTTGCTAATGGTAAAAAGGGAGCTTTGAATGTAGGGGCTGTTCTTATTTTACCTGAGGGGTTTGAATTAGCCCCTCCCGATCGTATTTCGCCCGAGATTAAAGAAAAGATAGGCAATCTGTCTTTTCAGAACTATCGCCCTACTAAAAAAAATATTCTTGTGATAGGT